GAGAAAGCATTTTTAGAAAAGAGACCCAGGCCGGCCTTTTATTCCCGATTCGCTAAACAAGAGATCAATTAACTAAGCGGGCAGGTAAAAGGAATAACGAGCAATCTTCGCTCCTGTGGGAGTCGAACCCACTACATAGGTTTCTTCCTTGTTTTACCGACTAAGGAGCTTGAACCCCAACTTCAAAAGGCATTTTCGGGGACTAGCCTCCTTCTGCTCATACTACTTGTAAAGGAACTACGGATTCCGAGTGTAATGGCTTTGCTCGTTATTGGATTACTGAAATGAAATAGTGAATGCGAGAACCATTTGCGAGGGGCCCCCTCCCCACTTATCACGAAAGCAACCCAACCAAGGAGAACTCACCATGACAAAGGCCCGCCTTCCCTTTTTTATTCCTGGAAACTGTTTAAGATCGGTTTGAAGTAGGAACTACAGGAGCCCTTAGTTGACAAATCGGTAAGAATTCGTAGCAGCCGTTGATTCCGACGCGACGGGTCCAAATTCGAAAAAGAATCTTTGTAAAGTTCAAACCCTCTACGAATGTCTTCCAGATCTTCCAAGTGCATCCCCTTATCCTTGAATATGTTAGCCAGTTCCTTATAAATGTGCTCCTCATAAATTAAAGAAGTCTTAAATGAACGGCAGAAAACCGGATCGTTTTCTATGGCAGCTATACGCGCCGCAAAAGAAGGATGTTCCTCCTGTGATGGGTCTGCCGGAATAATAGGGGCTCCGCCGGTTCCCGGCGGTGGATTGAGCCCGCCCCCCCCCGACGGGCCTAATTCTTTTGAATCCCGGCCCGGTTTTTCCCCACTAACCAATTACGTTACGACCACTTAACAAACTTGGTTGACGAACATGGTTTATGCGCCGCTAATGTAGCGGCTTGTCGAGCATTTGAAAAATTCACACCATCCATTTCAAATAGGACTTGTCCCGTGGACACACGAGCAATCCAACCCGTAGGATTTCCCTTTCCTCTTCCCATTCTGACTTCTGTAGGTTTCCCGGTAATAGGGATATCCGCGAAAACTCTTACCCATATCTTACCATTTTTTCGGAATTGTCCGCTCATAGCACGATGGAAGTGTCCGATTATAGCCCGACGCGCTGCTTCAATGGCTCGATATGAAAGACGACCAGCTCTACAACTTTGAGTGCCATATCTTCCAAAACCTAGTTTTGTTCCGTCTGGTTCGCAACCCCTACTACATCTGCCTTTACGATATTTACTAAATTTCGTACGTTTCGGATATAGCACGTCCCTTTTTTTTTTTACTATATGAAATCCACACTTTGACACCTGAGATTCCGTAACGAGTAGATACTTCCGCGGAAGCATAATCGATTTTCTGGTTAAATACATTACGAGATGTTTTTCCATACTTTCCGCATTCAGTTCTAGCTATTTCTGCGCCTTCTGATCGACCTGAACAACATATACGGATCCCCTCAACCCCTTTTTTCATTACTAATGGAATATCCTTTACTATTCTACTAAAAATGGAACGAAATGATCTTGTTTTCTTTCTCAGTTGAAAAGAGATGTCTTGAGCAATCAAAGAAGCACTTTGATAAACAGATTTGATCTTGACCGACTCAATTAAGGTATTAGTGTTTGTTCTATTAGACAACAAAGATCGCATTTTTATAACTTCGTTCAAATAATAGTTGTACCCGTACGGAATTCTTCTGTTTCTCGGTATGATCTCTATCATCATCTCTATTCCCTTTATCCATTCTCCTATCCTACCTAGGTCTATGAATTTCTCTATCAATTCCATTACCTTATTCTTACCCATGAGGTTCCAACATTTGATCCTTAATTTGCCTAGGAGTTTTTCCCGGGCATCCTCCAAAATAATGGGATTATACATCCCAACTCTATCCCTTGGAAATAAAAAGGTAGCACCGAAGAAAGGAAAAAGCGAGATGGTGGTTTTTGTTGTTCCCGCGAAGCGAAGATCATTCGCCAAGCGAATGAAGTGGGTCAACCTCTTTTTGGCTTCGGCCAAACACTTTTTCTCGCTGGTCGAGCTTTCTACAAAAAAAGCGATGCGAGAACGTATTCTCTTATCTAAGCTTCTTCCCTGCGCATTCGCTCCCCCCATCGTAGATGGTTCAGCCACGCCCGGTGTCACGAAATGATTGAGAACTACGACGGGGTCGAAATGCATTTTGTTCTTTCTATTCAATAAGTATTGCATTACCGAATAATTCAAGGAGGGGCGCACTGCAGGGAGGGTCCTTTTAAATAGATGACCCGCCGGGCCGTCGGAGCGGGACTTCTTGGGGAAAAAGAACTTTAAAAACTTAGTTTTTCTGAAGGAGTCGTCATTTTCTATCAGGAACGCAATGTCATTTACAACCCCGGCGTATTTCGGATGCTTGAAGGCCCCGCTGACCCGAAGTGATTTAGAAAGATTCTTCTTTATCGATGGTGATCGGTCATGGTATCCATAGCGTTGCTTCTTTTTCGGCCAAATCCTAATTTCGTTTTGCTTCCCCCGGTCGTCGAGCCTGATCGGCTCGACTCTTTTCCCTGCCCTCCGGCCTCTCACTTCGTTTCGTTCTTCTTCTGTATTGTAGCTGGAATGAAGACACCCGATCGGCCCGACTTTCCCCAATGCCCACCACCGGTCCATCACCTTTCCGGGTCTGGATTTTTCGCGTCGTTTCAGTCGTCGTGGAAGAAAGAAATGAATGAATGTTCTTTTGGGAAAATGTATAAGAATACACCTACCGAGACGGAAGCCAAAGGTGAGTCTCGCAGGTGGACGTATCGAACCGAAATAAGATCTCAGATTTACATCTTTATACACTAATTTACCATAATAATAAATAGAGTCAATGGTGACTCCGCCGTGGGAATAGCCGCTTCTTTCTTGCTTGATAGAGGGGCTTCCATTCACCAACGCAGACAACTAGTGCTCTCCGAACCGTGCTGGATAGTCACCCATCACACGGCTCTCAAACCCAACCTGTGGTGAATCCCGGGAGACAAGGTCAAAGCGCTTGATCCTTTGCCCCATACTTTGAGATGCTTCTCCCCGCCGATCAAGCAGCGACGCTGCTCGTGATAGGCTTAGCTTTAAGCCGCTATCGTTCGGTTCGAATAAATAAGTCAAGTCCCCTCCGGTCGGTTCGCTCTGGTGGTCTTCCCTTATCTTCTCTAACGTTCAGAGTTGTTCTGGTTTAAAAAAGGAGCACCGGCCGAGCGCCCTGAATGAATAAGAAATGGACAGCAAAGGGAATCAATGATTCTTATTCAACCGAGTTGAAGTTAGCAACATGTCGATTACACACCGGAGGTTGGTAAGAACTGAGGGACAATGCCCCCCTAACCTAAGTGGGCCTACCAGCGAAACAACAGGTACTGGATCGGGGGTGGGGGGTTGGTTTCGTGCAAGGCCTTCGCAGCAGGAAGAGGCAGTTGTCATTTGAAAGGAAAGGCCCTTTGTATAGGGTTCCAAACCTGCGCACCCTGATTCCAAATTTCTATGTTATTAGTAAAGCCTAAACTTATTGAAAACTAAAGCGCTAACGCTATAATAATTATAAAAATAGCAACCTTTCGCCTTATAAAACAAAACAAGTTTACTTACTAAAAAAAAAAGAAAGCGGCAACAAGCACCTTCTTTCTCACTTTCTCAAAGTCAAGTTTCTTGCTTCTTGCTTTAGAAAGATTGCAGCGTTAGCGCTTCTTGACTAATAACATCATAGAAAGAGTCAAGGCTCCTCTCCTTTTCTACGAATCTACAACTCTCTTTACTGAGCGAGACTCCATCCATACCCCTACTAGTGGTTTTATTGAACATTTTCCATTTTATCATTTGTTTGACAGCCTAAACTAAACTAGGCTCCATTTTAGATAGGTTTTCGGTCTTAATAAAAAAAAGGTCAGGGGCGCGTCGGAACGGTCGGTGGCTGCTTAGTCTCATCCGAGAGTCTAATCTCTTTGTACTTCTTTTTTATTTTATTTTCAAATAAAAAAGAAGGGGGTCGATTTAGGCTCCTTCCCTTCCACTGCATAGCTGCGCTAGCAGGTACTATGAGCCCTCTGTCCCACGCATCTAACCAGCTCGCGTGGTTCACCGGTTCCACCGAAAACTCTCATTTGTTGAAGCGGAGCATAGTGCGCTTTAGGCGCCGAGCGAGAAACGTCTCTTTCTTCTTTCGTTTCGGTTTATTCACTGATCTGAAACTTAGCACTAGTTTTCTTATTGATTCCAGGGGCGGCGGCTTTCTTGAATGAAGTCTATCCGAACCGAATTAGCACTTCTCAGATCAGGCTAGGCCTCTCCAGCGGAGCTGGGCGCGGGGCCCTGGATGCGCTAGTGATCGGCACATAGGGGGTGGTAGCCCGGCTTTCTCGGCCTGGTATCCTGCACCTCGCGTTCATGATATCCACATTCAACTGCGCCCCGGAGACACGGTCGAAGCACGCCCGCCCAGTGTGCTTCTTTCACGACATGCTCTGGTCCCGGGTGTCTTCAAGTGGTCTTCTAGCGTTAGAAGAAGTCGTGTCCGTCCGGGACATCTGCAACGTCCTCCCTTTTTTATTCAACATATATATAGGACAAACTGAAGGAAAAGACTGACCCATTCGGTGACTTTCGCGGTCGCCCTCACTGAACCGACTTGAATCTGAACTACGATTCAGATCGAGTCTTACCGAAATCGGATTTCCTTTTCGTGCCATATGCGCTTAGACTTTCTTTATTCCCCTTTTTTCTTCCCGGTTTAATATTTGTTCTCGAAAGTCTTCGTTTCCGTGTAGAAGCAAACTCTTCAAATTGTTGACCAACCAACCTTTCCTTCCATGATAGAGGCAAGAACACTCTCAGGCCAGGCCTTACTCTAACCAACCTCACACCACTCCATCTTTTACACCGATGTATCGTACTCTCTCGACCAGGTCATCATAAGAAAATACTGCGGAATCTTTCCGAAGTGAGAGAAGGAGGGAAGGCGCGCTACAACTAACATAACAGCCAGCTGAAAAACGCTAGCTAGCTAGGCTAGCGCGCAATGGCTTTCTCTGAGAGGGGCTCGCTTCTTCAAGCCCCGCCCAACCTATACAAGGTGCTGCTCGCTTTCTCTCAGCCACCGGTGGCTTATGTAGTGGTCGGCATTCCTACGTGCTCCTCTTTGCCCCCTACTTAAGAATCCAAAGGTCACCTTTGGCTGTAGTCTTGACGCTTTGGTTACGAAAGTCGTCGGGGTCTAGGTTTATGGATGGATTTAGTCAGCGAAAGTCCCTCAAACTCAATCAATATCAACAACATGTCGTGACCGGTTAGGCTTGGTTGATTTTGTCAGAAAAGAAAGTAGGTTTCGGGGGTGGGTTCATTGATTAGTACACCTCCGGTGCTGATAAGGTCGGGACCGTGGTCGTCCGTCTCCGGTTTGCCGGCCGATAAGATCTCTGAGATTGACCAGCCAGCTGGGTTGGTTTGGCTATTCCTTTCTATTGAAAAGAAGGAGTCAGCTGTCTGCGCGAGTCATCTTCTTCTAGGCTCCGCTGGACGACACGGCATTCTCGTTTAAATAGAGGCCGGCCGCACTTGTGATGGTTCCCAAAGATCCAATATATATATGACCACTTAGGTCTACGTTGCCACGATATTGTTCTATGGAAGCGGGCGGGCTGTTAGAAGTTCGGCCCGGTTTTTTTTGTGTCGTAGGGGAGGGATTGACCTTTTTAACGCATATTCAGTCGTACCGGCATGGCCCCACTGATTTGTTTTCGATCGGAGCATCAAGCAGCGCAACCCGGTTCTACTTGACTAAGCCCCGTGCTCGTCCAAGGAGGGAGTTTGCTTTACCCAACTCCCTTTTTGATAACAAGGCAGAAACCCCCGACATTAGTTTCGAATGAAGAATAAAGAGTGCCCTGCCCCAGCAAGCACCTACTCCTATCAAAATGAAAAGCGTGACTTTACTAAACAAGCAAGAAAGGCTCTTTACTAATAACATAGAATCCCGCTTGTTGCTTTCTCCGCATGCTTGAGCGCATTAATAGAATACATATATATATATAAAATAAAAGGCTTTACTTGAGTTTTCAATAAGGTAGGTTTCTTACTTAGTGCTTGTGCTAAGGAGCGCTAACGAGCAAGAAAGGGCCCCTTACTCTAAGATAGGCTAAGGTTTGAAGACGCTCGACCAACAACGTAAAGGAAGGGGTGATGTTAGAGTAAGGAGTTTAGGCTTTCGCGCAGCTCAATCCCTTGCTTTGTTCTATAGTCAGGGACCTTTTCAATAAGGCTCGCGTAGGGGCGCTCACGTTTTTTGGCTTACCTAAAATCTTCGATTTTTAAGTTGGTAAAGACCCATCCCTTGTTTCAGTCAGAATGAGTCCCCGGGACCCCGGGACATTGGCTTCCGCCAACAGTGGACTATTAAGGATCGCATCCCGCGCATATTCTACATTATAGCCTGCTACTGATTCAGCTTCCGCTTCTGGGAGATCAAACGGAGCTCGATTTGTTTCTGCTAGACGAGAAATGAAGAACATAACCAATACAGGGAACAAGGGAATACCGGACCATATCTGCTTTTGCGCCATGACAATCTCACTCGAATTACGGGGACCTACACATATTAGTACAGTAGACCGGGGTACCCGGCCAGAACCACACGTGCAAGTTTCCCTGCATGTGGCTCGTCCGCGCTTTCCGAGGCGCTGCCTGTGACTCAGCATGGGAGAGGGGAAGGGGGCGTCACACTTTCGTGTTTAGAGCATTGTCCGAGTGAATAGGCAGCGCCTACCAAGCAAAGCTTTCTTGAGGAGGCTGGGCTGGTTCCCTTTCGGCGCCCGCATTTGATTTCTATTTTTGGGCAAGGCAAGCCCCAGGAAAGTATAGGTTGGCTCCCAGCTCCATCTCGGCCGGCATCCAGCTCTCGAGGGGGTGGAGTCCTGGAGCGAACTACTCATTGCTGTCTTGCCCCAACCCAAGGCCGTTAAGGTTGGTGAGGAGCATTGTTTTTAGGGGGGGAAGCGTGGTTGACAAGCCACTTCGAGGAAGCGACTGGAGTGCTTTCATCAAATGATGCATATGGGCTGAGCCATTCCCATCCAAAGTGGTGGCCCGATTCGGCCTGGCCTGGTCGGGAAGAGATTCACATAGAGACTTTTGCTATCCGGGAATCTCTTTCTATGTTAGCTAGCGGGGGCGGGCTTTCCTATGATAGTCCCGCTGCGGCCTCTGACCGTCCGTCACGTCTCATCTTGACTTGGCTATACTTGTATGTAGCCAGCCATGTTAGCTTCACATGAGAGCCCTTTTTTTAAAGGCTAAAAAAAGGCACTCATCAGTCAGCCCCTCCCCTTTCCTATTCAGCTTTGCCGCCTATTAAGAGAATAGGTCCCGTTCAGCCCGCCTTTATTCATCTATACCAGCTGCCGCGCACGACCCAATAGGAACGATTTAAGCGCCCCTCTCTAGATAAGAAGCAGAACGCGCCATCACCTACAGCCCTTTCCTCTGCCGG